AATAAAATATGTTTACGTGAGGAGGAACATATTTACTAGTTATATCATCTGCAATCGCCTGAATCTCGAGACGCTCTTCAAACCAATCATAGACTTTATTGAGATAGGCGCGATCCCCCCCCTCCGAGAACTGTATATGAGACTTTCATCTCGTACAGCTCAAACAAAAACACCCAAATACTGATTGGAACGGATATGTAATATAAAGTTTGAAACTTCTTACTTTCCAATTCAATCTGCTCTGAAGATACGAATAAAAACATCCGAAAGTTCTTCTTTGTGGCGATAATACCAAAATATCAAGTCGGCTCAGTCGTCTTTATCTTGATACTTACGGGCCTCTTGAATCCTCTCTTCCCTATTTATTTCTTTTATTTGTATAATGTTTATTATTTGTTTTATTTATTATTGATAGGATAGGAATTCTCTTGTTAAGACCCTATGAATCGATTAAAACCGCAGATTCATATTACAACCACGATCATTCAATAAAAATACTAAGTTGTTAAGCCCAAAGATTCCCTGAGTAAGAACCATTGGATCATCACTTATTCCACGAATAGATAATCACCAAAAATCCGAAGAAAGATTTGTCCTTGAGTCAAAAAAATAAGAATAAACAGGCATTTGAAAGAACAAACAATTTAGATTTCTAACAATTTAGATTTCTAAATTCTTGGAAATTTTTTTGGAGTCCGGCCGCGAGGTTTGAATATTAAGTATGAATCATAGTTCAAATATTTCTTAATCTATTTGATATATTCCGTGTTACAGATACTAGAATCAATATCCGACGAAGTAGAACCATCTCTATCAAGATGACAGACCCATTCTCTGTACTATCAATAGGATCAATTATAACAAGTCACACACTCATATTCCAGAAATACAGAAACAAAGAAATTCCACGGTCGAACTACCAAAATAAAATGAGCTAGAAATCCGAGCTATAAAGGATTCATTTTTTATTGAAAAGCTAGGACTTGCGAGTTCTTATAGATCTAATTCATAGAAATTCCATCCAATAAAACGGAAGAATTATAAATCTCCAAAATAATAGATAGAAATACCGCAAATAGAGCCATTGCGACACCCATCAAAGGGGTCGTTCCCCACCCAGGAGCTACTTTACCATATTCCGAATTCAAGGGTTTTAATAAACTCCCTACGTTAGTTCGTCTTGGAGCAGATCTAGAATCGTTCTCAACAGTTTGTGTAGCCATAAATCCTATTGTATTCATTGAAATCTGTTGACTTTGTATACTATCCCATTGTAAATAAACGATCTTATCATAGATCCATTGTGGTCTTGAAATTTTATAATAATGGAAATAGCAACCCTAGTCGCCATCTTTATATCTGGTTTACTTGTAAGTTTTACTGGGTACGCCTTATATACCGCTTTTGGGCAACCTTCTCAACAACTAAGAGATCCATTCGAGGAACATGGGGACTAATTGAAGTAACGAGCCTCCCAATATTGGGAGGCTCATTACTTCAATTGCGATAATGAAAATTTATTTTTTTATTTTTTAGTTGAAATTTTCGGGGGTTCTCTAAAAAAGATAGCGAAAAAAATTATCCCTAGAGTCGAGACTAAGAGGAATGTATAAACCAATGCTTCCATAGATTCGATCGTGGTTTACAATTATAGCTTCCATACCTGTTTATTTTTGGGGGGATTATATCCCGGATAAAGAAAGAGCAAGAGTAACAAAAAAAAAATGACAATTCAAATCAATATTTCTTCGGTACCCTATATCATAAAAAGAAAATAGATTTGAAAGAAACCAAAGAAATGTTGTATCAGACTACTTGTCTTCTTGTAGTTGGATCTCCAAGTTTTTGGAATGCTCCAAATTCTACTTGAGAATCCAAATCTGGGTCAATACCAGCAAAAACATCTCTAAACAAGGTTCGAGCACCATGCCAAATGTGTCCGAAGAAGAAGAGCAAAGCAAATGAAGCATGTCCAAAAGTAAACCAACCCCTTGGACTGCTACGAAAAACACCGTCGGATTTCAAAGTAGCACGATCTAATTCAAAAATTTCCCCCAATTGGGCGCGTCTAGCATATTTTTTGACAGTAACAGGATCACTATAACTGACTCCATTGAGTTCACCACCATAGAACTCAACAGTTACACCTACTTGTTCGACACTATATTTAGATTCTGCCCTTCGAAAAGGAACATCGGCTCTAACAATCCCGTCTCCGTCTACCAAAACGACCGGAAATGTTTCAAAAAAAGTAGGCATACGACGTACAAAAAGTTCATGTCCTTCTTTATCTCTAAAGATTGGATGGCCTAACCATCCAACCGCTATTCCATCCCCGCTATCCATTGAGCCCGCCCTGAATAATCCCCCTTTTGCCGGATTATTTCCGATGTAATCATAAAAGGCTAATTTTTCAGGAATTTTAGACCAAGCTTCTGATAAACTTTGATTTTCCGCTAACCCAGCACTAACTCTTCTATATATTTCTTGTTGGAAATACCCTTGATCCCATTGATAACGAGTAGGACCAAATAATTCGATGGGGGTAGTCGCCGAACCATACCACATAGTTCCGGCAACAACAAAAGCTGCAAAAAAGACAGCAGCGATACTACTGGAAAGAACAGTTTCAATATTGCCCATACGCAATCCTTTGTATAGACGTTGGGGCGGCCGGACGCTAAGATGGAATAAGCCCGCTAATATGCCCAAAGTCCCTGCCGCAATATGATGAGAGGCTATTCCTCCCGGAACAAAAGGATCAAAACCCTCCACACCCCACAATGGATTTACAGATTGTACTTTTCCTGTTAGCCCATAAGGATCGGACACCCATATGCCAGGACCATACAAGCCTGTTACATGAAATGCACCAAAACCGAAGCAAGCCACACCTGCAAGAAATAAATGTATTCCAAAGATCTTGGGCAAATCCAAAGAAGGTTTTCCTGTACGTTCATCAGTAAATATTTCTAGATCCCAATACACCCAATGCCAGATAGCTGCCAAAAAGCACAACCCAGAAAACCCAATATGCGCTCCAGCCACACCTTCGTAACTCCAAATACCCGGATTCGTTATAGTCCCCCCCGTGATACTCCAACCGCCCCATGAATTAGTTATTCCTAAACGAGTCATGAAGGGTATAACGAACATACCCTGTCTCCACATTGGATCAAGAACAGGGTCAGAAGGATCAAAAACTGCTAATTCATACAGGGCCATCGAACCGGCCCAACCAGCAACCAAAGCCGTATGCATTATATGAACAGCAAGCAACCGTCCGGGATCATTCAATACAACGGTATGAACACGATACCAAGGCAAACCCATGGAAATACCCCTTTATGAAAGAAAAACACACTACGTAACTTTATTGCATTGGAATATACTATGACTATGTTATGGACCCCCTATTTAGTGGATTATTTCAACGCAAGGGTTCATATTTGTTCTATTCTGTTGGTAATAATGGAACAATTTTGTTCGTAGGAACAAAGAGAAGCAGATTTATTCTATACTCGATAAGTACCAATACGCAATGGGGAGGTTAAGGCCATTTTATATGAGCGAATGTGCCCATACTTGTTCATCATTAGAGGACACTATTCATAATAATTTTCCCTTATTTTTTCTGACTTTCTTTATAAAAATTTCTAAAAAAAATATGAGTAGGATTTTAGGATAAAGTACAATATTATAAAGAGAAAAGGCTTTGTTACGTTTCCACATCAAAGTAAAATATAGTACTTAGTTCTTTTTTCTTTCATTTAATGCCTATTGGTGTTCCAAAAGTACCTTTTCGAAGTCCTGGAGAGGAAGATGCATCTTGGGTTGACATATAGTGCGACTTGTCAGATATATTGGGTCATATGGGATTTCCCCGTTTTCTCCCCAATCGAGATATCCTCTGTTTCGCCCACGAAAGATTAATTAAATCATCAAAAATTTGGAGCGTGAAGTGCAATTAGATCCATTTTTTGGGGGGGATTCTAATTACTATTATCAATTAGAATAATTTATGGTTGGCTTAGTTGGACTACTACATTGAAGTATCCAGGCTCCGTTAAAAAAACCAAGTGATAATATATCTATTTTATATCATAAAGGATTCTTTTTTTTTATAAATCCTTTTTTTGTAAGTAGAAGTTATTTCAAACTCTTATGTTAATCAATTAATCAATCGAGTAATATGCATGAAGCCGTCAACTATTTTACGGAATGCGTGAATTGAAAAAAAAAAAAAGAAGGGATAACAAAAAGAAGTGGTAATGGGAGCATTTGTACTATATGTGCAAATCAAAATCGGGCGGATCTTTACCCGGAGTAGAGCATAAACCTAAAAAGATTAAAGAGGCTCGTTTAAGAACAAGAAAATGACATCGTGATTTGGATTGAATCTCGATAAAACTATCCATCAATGAGAAGTTAATTGGATAAGTTTAATGAATTCTTTATTTTTTTTTACTAAACAAGAGTTTGTCTTCCTTTCCTTATAATGTAAAAAAATAATGTAAAAAAAAAAATAAATAAATCCTTTTCTTATAAATTAGAAGGAACTTGCTATGAAAAAATAAAAAGAATTGAAATCTACACATTGATTTTTTTTGAACCGTATGCGTCAAAAGGCGCCTGTACGGTTCCGAAGGGATAAAATTTTACCCTATTCCGAAGGGATACAATTTTACCCTAATCAACCGACTTTATCGAGAACGATTACTTTTTTTAGGTCAAGAGGTTGATAGCGAGATCTCAAATCAACTTATTGGTCTTATCATATATCTCAGTATCGAGGATGAGACCAAAGATCTGTATTTATTTATAAACTCTCCTGGCGGATGGGTAATACCGGGGGTGGCTCTTTATGATACTATGCAATTTGTGAAACCAGATATACATACAATATGCATGGGAGCAGCCGCTTCAATGGGATCTTTTATCCTGGTCGGAGGAGAGATTACCAAACGTATAGCATTCCCTCACGCTTGGCGCCAATGAGGCTTTTATTTGAGAGAAAAAAGAAGACTATGCCTTCGCCATATGAAAAATGAATATTAAGTAATAATAGCATGGCACTTTGAATTCGATATAAGGAATTTTGTTTTCAAAACATTAGATTATGTATCGAGAGAGTAATATGAGAAAAAGGTATTTCCTATTTTATTATCGGAAGTCCAGTTCAGCGTCACAAATTTTTTTCACAACAGGGGTCTCTTAACAATATTTATAGAGCGAAAAAAAAATAAGATTCTTTTTTCCTTAGTTTATTTGATCAAATAAAAAAGCAACTTTGGGATTGCTGAATGACAGACAAATCACAGACAAAAAAATATAATAAATATATAAAGCAACGGAGCCATCATAGTATTTTTGAATTCCTCCGAAAGGAAGGGTGGTAAGTTGATCATTTACCGACCGGGGTCTGATCGATCCTATTTTTTTATTTCTTTGATGAATGGTAAGGGTCAATTTTATTGTAAAGCCGTATGCAATGCAAAATGCCCGTACGGTTGTTCAATTCTATCTTTTTTTTTTCTTGTTATTCTTTTATGTTTCTTTTATCTTCCCCTCATCATGCGAAATAGAGAAACCTTTTATTATCTTATATCATCAGGGTAATGATCCATCAACCTGCTGGTTCTTTTTCTGAAGTAGCAACGGGAGAATTCATCCTGGAAGTGGGAGAACTGCTGAAACTGCGTGAAACCCTGACAAGGGTTTATGTACAAAGAACGGGCAAACCCATATGGGCTGTAACCGAAGACATGGAAAGAGATATTTTTATGTCAGCAACAGAGGCCCAAGCTTATGGGATTGTTGATCTTGTAGCGGTTGAATGACAATAGCCTGTATTTAGCGTCAATTCGTGATTTGAAGTTAACCCTGCCGAGTTTAATATTCTATGACTTTTATTTACTCTTCTATTGAATCTATTGAATAAAAGTAATTCAAAATCATCCGGTTAGGATCGATCTAAACCAGCCCATTATGTATATAATTCAACATGCCAACGATTAAACAACTTATTAGAAATACAAGACAGCCAATTAGAAATGTCACAAAATCCCCCGCGCTTCGGGGATGCCCTCAGCGTCGAGGAACATGTACTAGGGTGTATGTGCGACTCGTTCATCAGATCATGAACTAGAACAAAGGAAAGAGAACAATGTTCGAATATCAATGATCAAATAGGATAGAAGGGAAAAACGAACTACATTTCCTATCTAAAAATAAGAAAATGAATAAGATCCCTTTTATTGTGTATGAAATTTATGGTTTCTATTGGTGTAAATCCACTCACCTCAATTCAAGATGAGAAGCAATTCTCCATTGGTAGCAAATGGCTATCCATTAAGCGGAGGAAATCTTAGTTAACATAGACGCCTCTTGTAAGAACGGACTAACAGGGTCAGCTACCCAGCCAACCTTCATAATTAAATACCGTTACTGTATAGGTAGAGCTCGTTGTGAAAGACCTATTACTGAATAATTCATGGGTAGAGCCGAAGAATGCGAACTATACAAGTTAGCAATAACATTGATTAAATGAAGTAAAGGCTCCGGTGTATAGAGAAGACCTCACCGTTTAAGAAGTAACCATAGAAACGATGGAATCCACTATTTCTTTATCAGTGCTATTTTTTTAATACCTAGTATATATAGTACAATTTCGTATTTCGAGGTGAAATGCCTAGAAAAAATAAAAAATAGTGGTTGGGAAGGTTATAGTAGCCAAAGCCATTGGAATTTTTAGTTTATACATTGGAAAAATCCGTTTTGTTATTAATATACTAGGAAAGGGGCAAAAGAATAACTAAAAGAAAGGAAATCTATTAGTTATTCATTAAAGTTTCATTTATTCAATGACCAGAATTAGACGGGGATATATCGCTCGGAGACGTAGAACAAAAATTCGTTTATTTGCATCAAGCTTTCGGGGGGCTCATTCAAGACTTACTCGAACTATTACTCAACAAAAAATAAGAGCTTTGGTTTCGGCTCATCGGGATAGGGATAAGCAAAAAATCAATTTTCGTCGTTTGTGGATCACTCGAATAAATGCAGCAATTCGTGAAAGGGGGGTATGCTATAGTTATAGTAGATTAATAAATGATCTGTACAAGAGACAGTTGCTTCTTAATCGTAAAATACTTGCACAAATAGCTATATCAAATAGGAATTGTCTTTATATGATTTCCAATGAGATCATAAAAGAAGTAAGTTGAAAGGAATCCACCGCTTAAAGGGAGTTGCCCGGAGAATGAACTCCGGGAGGGTCGAATAAAAATAAAATAAAAATGAATAGAATATGATGATATGATAAAATCTATATGAGAAAGTAGTAAAAATAAATATGAATCAACACGTTCAATAAAAGAAAAAATTTTTTTATTTTTCTTACGACACGAGAATTCAATCCGGATTCTTGGATTTTTCCAACAAAATATCAATCCGCATTTAAGTTCGGTGGGGATTTGAATTCAAGTGAAGAAAGAAAAC